GTTTCTTTAGTACCCTTAGTAGTTCCTATACCTGTCATGCTCCTTGGATTATTTACAAGTGGTATTCAAGCTCTTATTTTTGCAACTTTAGCCGCGGCTTATATAGGTGAATCCATGGAGGGCCATCATTGAAATAGTCTTTTTTAGCTTAGCCCACAGCAATGTATAAATGTATATGGTGGGTGGCTTAAGAGAATTACTTAACTTACGGAATAGAATAGGGGAATCTAAATATACAACTATGCTATATACGATCTAGAGTGATAGCAAAAACATTACGATGATATTAAAGAGTAAGGGGAAAAAGATCTAAAAACAAAGATCTTTTTCCTAAAATTCCCCTTTCCTTCACTTAATATCATACTTCGTCTCAATGAATATTCACTTTAGATTGCTTAGTCCATCTCATTATTAATTCATTGTTAAAACAATTTGAATATAAGAATTTTTGTCAATAATTCTTGTTGTATAGGTTGACGACGTGTAATTAAATAAAAAAAAGGGCGAAATGATTTCCCTTTCAGTTGATTTTATTCAACGATTCACCAAAATATTAATAATAAATAAATAATAAAAATGAATAATTTTTTTATTCAGTTTTATTAATAAAGTGCATGAACTTAGATCAATCAAATAATGATATTTCTATACCTATGGAATTTGTCGTCCTAATCAATTTGTCCATTTAGATTTCTCTAGGTGGAATAATAAGAAAAGGTAAGATTCAAAAGAATTTTTCAAAAGTTTTTTTTAGTATTTTAGAAAGGGGCGGGAGGTATCTGTACTTGAATAACTATAAGCGAACCCTTCTAGATGTTTCGACGCTTGATTCTCGAATAGGATTGAATCTAAGATGAATGCTTGGTTTACGTTATGGAAGAAAGACATGTATATGTGATATTAGATATTGCCTAGTGCTAGTTATATATGAAATGAACTACTAAAGATATATTTTTCTAGGGGATTCTAATAGACTAGAAGTCCTTCCGGCCCCTTGTGACTGTGAATTGAATGACTAAACGGATGAAATCAAGAAATAATTCAACTAACAGTTCGAACCAAGAACAAGAAATGGAAGAATGAAAGTCGTATGGGTTCACAAAGACTCTGTGGCTAAAAAGTAAAAAAGATATATCGAAGTTGTTTTGATGATTCAAGAATCTTATTACTTCAATCCGAAGTTCTTAGTTACTTCGACTGGATGAGTCCTAGTGAGGGAATAATTAAGTCATAATTCATTGGTTGATTGTATCATTAACCATTTCTTTTTTTGGTACGAGGAACTTATCATGAATCCACTGATTTCTGCCGCTTCCGTTATTGCTGCTGGATTGGCCGTAGGGCTTGCTTCTATTGGACCTGGAGTTGGTCAAGGGACTGCTGCGGGTCAAGCTGTAGAGGGTATCGCGAGACAGCCTGAGGCAGAGGGCAAAATACGAGGTACGCTATTGCTTAGTCTAGCTTTTATGGAAGCTTTAACAATTTATGGACTGGTTGTAGCATTAGCACTTTTATTTGCAAATCCTTTTGTTTAATCTTAGCTTAGAAATATGAAAAATATATTTCTTTTTCATATTTTATTGCCTTCGACTTGTCGTTTGCTTTTTCAAATTCTATCAAGATTTCCCTCCTACCATTCTTTATTCTTTGAGAAAAGAACCTAGGGGAAGGGCTGATTTGCGGATGAGGAATTAGCCTACTTGACTCGCTTTCATCCTTCCCGTTCATAGACCAAGGGAAACTCTTTTTAGTAAGTGTTAGTGTTCCAATAACCAATAAAAGGGCTAGTTCATTAGTTCATAATTTCTAACTAACTCGAATATTTTTTATTTTTTTACTCAATTTCAGAAAAAATAAAAGAATAAATAAAAAGAGGGGCGAAGTGCTACAAAAAGAACTCTGTTCGATTTTTTAGTCTATCTATAAGAGGAGATCATATGAAAAACGTAACCGATTCTTTCGTTTCTTTGGGCCACTGGCCATCTGCCGGGAGTTTCGGGTTTAATACCGATATTTTAGCAACAAATCCAATAAATCTAAGTGTAGTGCTTGGTGTATTGATTTTTTTTGGAAAGGGAGTGTGTGCGAGTTGTTTATTTCAAGAATAGGTTGGACCAACCAACTGTACCCTTTTCCGTTATAAGTAGGAAAGAGAGGTGCATGATCTCGCGAATTACTTCTGTATAAATTCATAAATTATATGTAAGAACCATAGCATTTCGCGATTCATTGGTAAATTTATTTTGATTCTCTATTAACCAATAATGTGGAACTATTAACATGGTTAAAACAAACTGTTTGAAGTCTAGACGCAGCATGGTACTCTTTCTACCACTATGTTAGAGGTGGTTTCAAAATAAATATTTTATCGATATAGGATACTCATATTGATAAAATGATTTTAACCGCTTATTGTAAATTGTAAAAACAGGGATTTTACCCCCTTTATCTAATGCTGAATCGACGACCTATTCTAAGTAAGAAGAACTTTTTGGATTTG